TGATTATAAATTATGAAAAGTAATCGAAAGGTATGCGGATAAGTGGAAGGATGAAAGAAAGAAAGAAAAAATTGAATATTAATGATATATTATTCCAATTTGGAAAGTCTATGAGGTCACTGTAAGAAAAGCAATGTAATACAGCATCAATACAGATTCATTCATAATAATTAGATAAATCTGTTCCGAAAACAAAAAAAAAATTAAGAGCCTTGAGCCAATAAAAACTGAGAAAATTGACTCAAAAACAAATTAAAAAATGAAATTCCCAATTTCATATAAGAGCTCCATTGTAGAATTCGGGCCTAATGATTAATCAAGAAGCGATGGGAACGACGGAACCCATGAATATAGAGGATTCTATTGAAAAACAAATCTTAGTAATTCATTGGACAGGATGGCGGAATAAACCAGAAACTTTATTATCTATTCTTATTTTTATTCAGAGATCTCCTGGGATAAACATCAAACTTAATATAGATATTGAAAGAGTAAATATTCGCCAGCGAATCTTTTTTTTTTAATAAAAGTAATAAAATACGAAAAAAAATTTAAAAAGATAAAAGAAAATAAGGATTTGTTAGAATATTCTAACGCTAATAAAAACGACATTCGAGATGATGATATTACGTTATTTTTAAATAAATAGAATTCATCTTGGATTCGATTTCGAAAAAGACATACACAAATTTAGAAGAGATCAGATGAAATTTAATACCATGATTAATAGAATTAATCATTAACTACATCTATATCTTAATACAAGCTTTTTTATTCCTTTTATTCGCGAGGAGCTGGATGAGAAGAAACTCTCACGTTCAGTTCTGTAGTAGAGATGGAATTTCTAATTTAGAACCATCAACTATAACCCAAAAAGAACCAGATTTCGTAAACAACATCGAGGAAGACTAAAAGGAATATCTTCTCGTGGGAATCGTATTTGTTTTGGCAGATATGCTCTTCAAACACTTGAACCCGCTTGGATCACATCTAGACAAATAGAAGCAGGGCGACGAGCAATGACACGAAATGTACGACGTGGTGGAAAAATTTGGGTACGTATATTTCCAGACAAACCAGTTACAGTAAGACCTGCGGAAACGCGTATGGGTTCTGGGAAAGGATCCCCCGAGTATTGGGTAGCTGTGGTTAAACCAGGTAAAATCCTTTATGAAATGGGTGGTGTACCCGAAAATATAGCCAGAAAAGCTATTTCAATAGCGGCATCAAAAATGCCTATAAAAACCCAATTCATTATTTCTGAATAGGAATATAGAATGAAAAAGCTAAATAACATTTAAGGATAAAAAGATTATCAATTTTATTTTTTTGACAAACAATATTTTTTTACTTCGTCCTTTGCATTAAAAGAAGAGATACAAAAAAAATGATATGATTCAACCACAAACCTATTTGAATGTAGCAGACAACAGCGGGGCTCGAGAATTGATGTGTATTCGAATAATAGGAGCTAGTAATCGCCGATATGCTCATATTGGTGACGTTATTGTTGCTGTAATCAAAGAAGCAATACCAAATACTCCTCTAGAAAGATCAGAAGTGATTAGAGCTGTAATTGTACGTACTTGTAAAGAACTCAAACGTAATAATGGGACGATAATACGATATGATGACAATGCCGCAGTTGTCATTGATCAAGAAGGAAATCCAAAAGGAACTCGAGTTTTTGGGGCGATCCCACGGGAATTGAGACAATTAAACTTTACTAAAATAGTTTCATTAGCTCCTGAGGTATTATAAGATCTAAATATCGATAGTTTAGTATAGGATTAAAAAAACTGGTATTGAAATAAAATTAATTAATAGATTGTGTATCACGCATATACCCTTAATAATAAAATATTAAGAATTTAATTCATATATTAATATATAATTCGTCTATATCTATATATAAATAAAAGAAAAAGAACATGTTGATTATATCAAAATTATAGAACAATAAGGAATTTTAACTTATCATGGGGAAAGACACTATTGCTGATATAATAACCTCTATACGAAATGCTGACATGAATAGAAAAGGAACGGTTCGGATAGGATCGACTAACATCACCGAAAGTATTGTTAAAATCCTTTTACGAGAGGGTTTTATCGAAAACGTAAGGAAACATCGCGAAAGCAACCAATATTTTTTGATTTTAACCCTAAGACACAGACGAAATAAGAAAGAATCCTATAAAACGATTTTAAATTTAAAGAGAATAAGTCGGCCGGGTCTACGAATCTATTCTAACTCTCAACGAATTCCACGAATTTTAGGCGGAATAGGAATTGTAATCCTTTCGACTTCTCAAGGTATAATGACAGACCGAGAAGCTCGACTAAAAAGAATCGGCGGAGAAATTTTGTGTTATATATGGTAATCCTTCTAATATAAAAATTACATATCTGGAACTTACGATTTGTGAAAAAAAGGGGGTTGTGTAATACCACCCCTGTTCAAAAAAGTTTCGGATGTTTTACTTCGAATGAAATTAAA